TGTAATGACTCAACAAAATCTAGAAAAAGAGTTGTCCTTCGGTCAAAAAAAAGTCTGAGGGAAGAAAATCATTTGATCTAGGAAATATTTATTTTATTTGAAATTTTTTGAGTCCGGTTTCGAGGTCTGAATAGTAGGTATGAATCATAGTTTTCATATTTCTTGACCTATATTATATAGATTCCGTGCTCCAGATACTAGAATAACTATAACTATCCGACGAAAAAAAATCATCTTGATAGAGATGACAGGACCATTCTCTGTATTATCAATAGGATCAATTATAACAAGTCACACACTCATATTCCGGAGATACCGAAACAAATAAATTCCACGGTCGAACTACCAGAATAGTCTAGAAATCCGAGTCTTAAGTAAAGTAAATTTTTTGATTGAAAACTAGGACTTCTCTTATAAACTTAACTCGTTGTAATTCCATCCAGTAAAACGGAAGAATTATAAATTTCCAAAATAATAGATAGGAATACCGCAAATAGGGCCATAGCGACCCCCATTAATGGTGTAGTACCCCAGCCCGGGGCTACTTTACCATATTCCGAATTCAATGGTTTCAATAAATCCCCTACAGTAGTTCGTCTTGGCCCAGATCTAGAACTATCCTCAACGGTTTGTGTAGCCATAAATCCTATTTAATCATTGGTTGAGATTTGTTGACTTTGTATACCATTCCGTTGTAGTTGTAAATAAACGATCTTATCGTAAGATCCATTGTGATCTTGAAATTGTCTAAAAATGGAAACAGCAACCCTAGTCGCCATCTTTATATCTGGTCTACTTGTAAGCTTTACTGGGTACGCCTTATATACTGCTTTTGGGCAACCCTCTCAACAACTAAGAGATCCATTCGAAGAACACGGGGACTAGTTGAAGTAATGAGTCTCCCTATATGGGAGGCTCATTACTTCAATTGAGATAATTCAAAATTATTTCATTTTTTTAGTTGGAACCTTAGGCGGCTCTCGAAAAAAAATAGCGAAAAAAATTATCCCTAAAGTCGAGACTAAAAGGAATGTATAAACCAATGCTTCCATAGATTCGATTGTGGTTTACAATTATAGCTTCCACACCTATTCATTTGGCATCATTTTTACCATATAACATATAAAGAAAAGGAAAGAGTCAAAGAAAAGATGGTGATTCAAGTCAAGATTTCTTCAGTACTTTATGTCAAATGTCAAATCAAAAAAAGAGGCGAAAGATACCAGAGCAATGTTGTATCAGACTACTTGTCTCCTTGTAGTTGGATCTCCAATTTTTTGGAATGCTCCGAATTCCACTTGAGCGTCCAAATCTGGATCAATACCAGCAAAAACATCTCTGAACAAGGTTCTAGCGCCATGCCAAATGTGTCCGAAAAAGAAGAGCAAAGCAAATGTAGCATGGCCAAAAGTGAACCAACCCCTTGGACTGCTACGAAAAACACCATCAGATTTCAAAGTAGCCCGATCTAATTCAAAAATTTCACCTAATTGGGCACGTCTAGCATATTTTTTCACAGTCGCAGGATCACTATAACTGACTCCATTGAGTTCGCCACCATAGAACTCAACAGTTACACCTACTTGTTCAACACTATACTTTGATTCTGCCCTTCTAAAAGGAACATCGGCTCTCACAATTCCGTCTCCATCTACTAAAACTAAAGGAAATGTTTCAAAAAAAGTAGGCATACGACGTACAAAAAGCTCGCGCCCTTCTTTATCTCTAAAAATGGGGTGTCCTAACCATCCAACAGCTATTCCATCCCCGTTGTCCATTGACCCTGCTCTGAATAATCCCCCCTTTGCCGGATTATTACCAATGTAATCATAAAAAGCTAATTTTTCGGGAATTTGAGACCAAGTTTCCAATAAACTCAGATTTTCGGCTAGTCCGGCGCTAACTCTTCGATATATTTCTTGCTGAAAGTATCCCTGATCCCACTGATAACGAGTGGGACCAAATAATTCGATTGGCGTAGTTGCCGAACCATACCACATAGTTCCAGCAACAACGAAAGCTGCAAAAAAAACAGCAGCGATACTGCTGGAAAGCACAGTTTCAATATTGCCCATACGTAATCCTTTGTATAGACGTTGAGGCGGACGGACACTAAGATGGAATAATCCTGCTAATATGCCCAATGTACCCGCTGCAATATGATGAGAGGCTATTCCTCCGGGAACAAAAGGATCAAAGCCTTCTGCACCCCACGCTGGACTTACAGGTTGTACTTTTCCAGTTAGTCCATAAGGATCGGACACCCATATTCCAGGACCATACAAACCTGTTACATGAAATGCACCAAAACCAAAGCAAGCCAACCCTGAGAGAAATAAATGAATTCCAAAGATCTTAGGCAAATCCAAAGATGGTTTGCCCGTACGTTCATCACAGAATATTTCTAGGTCCCAATACACCCAATGCCAGATAGCTGCCAAAAAGCACAAGCCAGAAAACACAATATGTGCCCCTGCCGCACCTTCATAACTCCAAATACCCGGATTCGTTACAGTTCCTCCTGAAATACTCCAACCACCCCACGAATTGGTTATTCCTAAACGAGTCATGAAGGGTATAACGAACATACCTTGTCTCCACATTGGATCAAGAGCGGGGTCAGAGGGATCAAAAACCGCTAATTCATATAAAGCCATCGAACCGGCCCAACCGGCAACTAGGGCTGTATGCATTATATGGACAGAAAGCAATCGACCGGGATCATTCAATACGACAGTATGAACACGATACCAAGGCAAACCCATGGAAATACCCCTTTATCAAAGAAAAATAGACACTATGTCACTTTATTTTATCACATTGGAAAAGACTATACTATGTACTTAACCTTAGATTCTGTATGAGAAAGGGTTAATATTTATTCCGTTCCATTCAAAATAATGGAACAATTCTGTTCGTAAGAACAAAGAGAAGCAGATCTATTCTATACCCGATAAGTACCAATACGCAATGGGAGAGGATTAGTCCTACTTTCGGGAAAACAAATGCATAGATATTTGTTTATTATTCCAACGATTAATCTGTTAGTTAAAATTTTTCTTTATTCATTCTGTCTTACTCTATAAACCTTTCAATCTATGTATAAAAATCTATGTATAAAATACAATAAACGGAAAAGGGGGATAAAGACGATAAAGCCATTGTTACGTTTCCATATTAAAGTGAAGTCTAGTACTAAAAGTTTTCTTAAATATAATGCCCGTTGGTGTTCCAAAAGTACCCTTTCAGGGTCCTGAAGATGAAGAGGCAAGTTGGGTTGAACTATAGTGCGACTTGTCAAACATATTGGGTCATATGGAATTTATCCGTTCTCTCCCCCGATCGAGATATCCTCTGTTTCGCCCAAGAAATATTGTATTGAGTGAACCATCAATCATTCGGAGCGTGAAGTGCAATTAGATCAATTTATTTATATTGGGGATCAATATTATCAATTAGGAGAATTTATGGTTGACTTGGAAAAAATCAAAATAAAATAAAGTATCCAGGCTCCGTTCAGAAAATACCAAATTGGTAATATATGTACAATTACCCCTTGCATCATAAACGATTCTTATCCTTACTATAGGAGTGATTTAGGAGTGATTTCCTCACTATAGGAATGATTTCAAACGTCCAACCAATAACCAACAGAATAGATCAATACATCGAATGGTTGAGGAAAGGCATGAAACGAATCGAAAAAAAAAAAAAGAAGTCGTAACAAAAAGAAGTGGTACTGAGATCGTTTGCCCTATATGTGCAAAAAAATTCGGACAGATCTTTTCCCGGAGTAGAACATGAACCTAAAAGAGTTGAAAGGGCCCATTCAGGAACAAGAAAATCACATCGTGATTGCAATGTCGATGAAACAATACATCAATGAGAGAGATTAGTTCAATTTCAATAAGTTCAGTAAATTCTTTTTTTTATAGGTAAGGAAGCCAAAACTCATCTCATGTTTTTTGAAAAATGGAATAAAAATCCTTTATTAGAATTAGAAAAACAAAAAACCTATTACATATTACAATTACAGAAAAAAAGAAATAGAACTGGAATCGACACATTGATTCTTTTTTCGCAATTTTTTTTGAACCGTATGCATCCAAAGGTGCGCGTACGGTTCAAAAAGGATAGAATTTTGTCCTAATCAACCGACTTCATCGTCAAAGAATACTCTTTTTATTCGAAGAGATTGAGAGCGAGATCTCGAATAAAATTGTGGGTCTCATGGTATATCTCTCCTTGGAAGATCCTACTAAGGATCTTTGTTTGTTTATAAACTCTCCCGGCGGGTGTATAATATCAGGAATGGCTATTTATGATATAATGCAATCGATACCGCCCGATGTGTATACAATAGGCACGGGATCAATCGCTTCAATGGGAAGTTTCGTTCTGGTCGGAGGAACAATTACCAAACGTATAGCATTACCTCACGCTTGGCGCCAATGAGTTTTTATTTGAAAAAAAAAAGAAAGACTATGCCTTCGCCATATTGAATATGAATAATAAGTAATAATAGCATGGCACTTCGAGTTCGATATGAACAAACCTTTATTGTTTTTTCATAACATGAGATTTTGTGCCGAGATAGTAGTATGAAACAAAGGTTATTTCCGATTTGTTGATTTTATGTGTCGGGGTACATTTCAGCGTTACAAACCTTTTTTCTTCCACGCTAGAAGTCTCTTTCTGATATTTATGTTATGAAAGAGTACGAAAAAAAAAGGATCAGTTTTTCTTATTCGATCGTATCAGAAAGGAACTTGGGGATTGCTAAATCACAGACGAGATAAATATATAAATCTAAAGCAACAGAACCATCATAGTATTTTTTGACTTTTACACGAAAGGAAGGGTGGTAAATGGATCATTTAATGATCCGGATCAGATGGATTCTCTTTCTTTCTTCGATAGATAGAATAGAAGAGAAGAATAAAGTCAATTCCATTGCGGAGCCGTATGCAACACACACACAAGCCTGTACGGTTGTTCAATTCGATTTTCTTTTTCTTCTTTTTCTTTTTTTATCCCTTATTTTAGCTCAATCATGCGAGATAGAAGAGCCGTTCATGATGTTATATTAATATCATTAGGATTATGATTCATCAACCTGCTAGTTCTCTTAATCGACTAGGATCAGAGAAGTTATCCCTGGATGCTTTTGAGGTTTCAAATTTTCTTATTGACATCATAGACATTTATGTACAAAGAACGGGCCAGCCTTACCATATTATATACAAAGACTTGGAAAGGGATGAATTTATGTCAGCAATAGAAGCCCAAGCTCACGGCCTTGTTGATCTTCTGGGGATCGATTTTTCAAAACTTGGGTCTTTTTAAATCCATTTCAAACCATAATTCGAATTTTCTGTAATTTGATATTGAATAGAAAAAATGCATAATCATCAATCATCAGGTTAAGATCGATCTAAACCAACCCATTCCATTCTATAATTCTAAATTCTATTATATATACATATATCTACGACATGCCAACTATTAAACAACTTATTAGAAATCCAAGACAGCCGAAAAGAAATCTTACGAAATCTCCCGCTCTTAGAGGATGTCCTCAGCGTCGAGGAACATGTACTAGGATGTATGTGCGACTCGTTCAGATCATGAATTCGAACAAATGAGACAATTTTTCCAGTATCAATGACCGGTACCAAAAACAAAAAATAGGGTAAGGGGAAAAGATCTATCATATACCTATATTGTGTATGGAATTTATGGTTTCCATTGGTGCAAATCCAATTATCTAGATTTGAGATGAAAAGCAATTCCCCATTGGTAGCAAATAGTTATCCATTAAGCGGAGGAAATGGTATTATAAGAAAAGAAGCAAAAAGATTATGCTCCTGCTGTTGTTAAAAGAACGGACTAAGAGGGTCAGCTACCTAGCCAACTTTCCTAATTAAATGCCGTTACTGTATAGATAACTCTTATTGTGAAAAGAGCTATTACTCTATGGGTAGAGCCAAAGAGTGTGAACTATACAAGTTCACAATACCATTTGATTAAATGAAAGAAGAGGCTCCGGTGTATAGAGAGGACCTCGCCGTTTAAGAAGTGTAACCATAGAAACGATGGAACCCACTATTTTTTTGAGTATCATTAGAATTTCTTATTTGTAGGTGAAATGCCGAATAAAAAATCGTGGTCAGGAAGGTTATAGTAGCAAAAGCCATTGGAATTTCTATTTTATATATCGGAATAATCCGTTTTGTTATTAATCGACCGCGGGGGAGGGGAGAGGGATGACTGAAAGAATAGAAATCAATTAGTTATTAATTAAGGTTTAATTTCATTTGATTCAATGACCAGAGTTAGGCGGGGATATACAGCTCGAAGACGTCGAACAAAATCTCGTTTATTTGTATCAACCTTTAGAGGGGCTCATTCAAGACTTACTCGAACGATTTCTCAACAGAAAATGAGAGCTTTAGCTTCCTCTCATCGAGATAGAGGCGGGCAAAAGAGGGATTTTCGTCGTTTGTGGATCACTCGAATAAATGCAGTAATTCGTGAGAATAAGGTATTGTATAGTTATAGTAGATTAATACACAATCTGTACAGGAAGCAATTGCTTCTTAATCGTAAAATACCTGCACAAATAGCTATATCAAATAAGAATTGTCTTTACATGGTTTCCGAGAGGATTAGTAGATTTGAAAGTAATATAATATGTATATAAAAAGTAATATAATATGTATATAATATGTAATATTAATATTAAAGTAATATACAGTACAGGAATAATTGAAACAGGGGAATGATTATTAAAGTAATATACAGTACAGGAATAATTGAAACAGGGGAATGATTGAAACAGAATCCCCCGGAGAAGTAACTCCGGGAAGATAGAAAAAAAAATGAAGACTAAGTAATAGGAATACATGTTTGTTTCAAAAAAAAGTTCCCATTTTTTGTTTCTTATAACACAGGAATCCACTCTAGATTCTAGGCCTTTTCGAAAAATGAAAAGTATGTCTATTTCTTTTTTTTGTTCTAGGATTTGTTCTAGGACCGGTTTTTCTGGTTTTTCTGGGGATCGGCTTGCGCTTGCCTCTCTCAAATTGTTTTTCATTATTAAGAAAAGGTAACAAAGATAAAATACGGGCTTGTTTTATAGCAATAGTAATTAATCGTTGTTGTTTCAAAGTCAACCTATTTACCCGTCTAGATAATATTTTCCCCCGTTCACTAATAAATCGACTAATTAAACTCATGTTTCTATAATCGATTCGATCCCCCGATCCAATTGGGGGCAAACGCCTACGAAAAGATCGTTTGGATTTACGAAAAGATTGCTTGGATTTACGAAAATATTGCTTGGATTTATCCATGGTTTATTCCTTATATCTAAAATTCTATTTCTTTATTCATTTTAGATCCGATCCGACCAAAATAGGCTTTGATTTGTATACATTATGTATATGAAAATTTAAATATATGTTAAGTTCTTCCTCTTCCTTGGGAGAGAACGCACCCGCGTTCCGTTCGTTCGATCTATTTCTTTATTTCCCCATGAATGGTATGCTTTTGACAATAGCGACAAAATTTTCTCAATTCTAATCGATCAGGCGTATTGTGTCGATTCTTTTGAGTAATATATCTATATCTAGAAAAACCTGGCGATTCCTTATTGATATCATTTCGGGCACAACTGGTACATTCCAAACTAACAATGACTCTGACATCTTTACCCCTTCTGACATCTTTACCCTTTGCCATGAACCTCCTTTTAATTTTGGATCGGCTTTACTCTTCTATTTTCGATCCGAGCTGAAGAAAAAAATAAAGAGAAGTTACTAACTAGAAATGGAATTTCTAAAGATTTCGCTGCAATTATCATTTCATTATATAATGATAATTGATAATTAAGGAGTAACAATTTTAATAGAGTAATAAAGTAATAATTTACTGGAGTAATAATTAAGTAATACAATTTCTTTCTAACTATCAATTGTTCCTAGCCTAAAGAACTGAAAAAGGGGGCGAAATTCGACATTTTAGTCACGTAGAATTGTATCTCTAATTTTCTTCATTTCTTCGCATATCAATCAATAACTAAAATCAAAAAGGGGGGAATGACAAGGCATCCGGGAATAAACGATTAATTTCGATCAATAGGCCTGCTAAAGACCCAAACCATAGAGTACTTAACACAGGTGCCACGGAGAGATATGTTTTTATATCTCGCATTGAAAATCCTCCTTCTATTATAGATTGTAATACATATATGTTCAGATGCTGTAGTTCAAGATCATTTGTATTTATTTTACACGGAATTTCTAACTAAAATAGATATGTACAATGAAGCAATAGATGAGATTTTCCTAAAAAAGAAAAAAGAATCTAATCCCTTATTTCTGAACATTACTGATAAATATTAACTTTTTTATACGTTAGGCTTTCGATGTATATAATTCTTTTATTTTTCTTATTTATTATATGAATAATATGAAACCAAAAAGAAGAAATGACAAGAAAATTTTCTTTCTATATAGATTATATAGAATAGATGGAGGAAAAAATGACGATATGGAAAACAAGACAGGGATTTTGTACAATGAGACTGTACAACAATTTTGAAAAGGGATGTAGCGCAGCTTGGTAGCGCGTTTGTTTTGGGTACAAAATGTCGCGGGTTCAAATCCTGTCATCCCTACCTATAACTTCTCCTATGGGCAGTAACGGGGGATTAATTGAGATCGATTAAAATTGGACATAATCTTATATTGTTGCATACTATACGTATGCAAGATGCATTGGAGTAGAAAAACAATTTTTCTTTACAGTACAGTCATATCCCCTGTCATAAGCATAAGAAAGCGCTCTTAGTTCAGTTTGGTAGAACGCGGGTCTCCAAAACCCGATGTCGTAGGTTCAAATCCTACAGAGCGTGATTCGGTTTATTTGATGTCGAATCACAATAAAAATAAAATATTTGAACAAAAAAGTGGAATTGCAACTTGAATTTGACCTCCCGCAGGAAGGAGGTCAATCAAAAAAAGAAAGAAATATTACTCAATCAAAGGTCCAACTGATCACCACGTCTGTATTGTAAATATGCGGTTACAAATAATCCTGCTAAAGTAATAGGAATTAGACCTAAGACGATTCCAAATAGAAAAACTTCAATCATTTCGGTTTGTTTAAGGGGATAAAAGGAGAGGTAAGATCTATTTATAAATAATAAATATTAATCTGAATTATCCGTGAATCTCAATGACCAAGAATTGGCAATTGGTGTGGGAAAGAACCATAGAATACCTGGAATCTCAGAGAAATATTCGTTTTTATCAATTTTCCATTCAATTCATTTCAAATAAGTCGTATCTTGTTCAAACCAATGAATAGAGCTGGGGTTATAGTTAAAGCAGCCAGTAGAAAACCGAAATAACTAGTTATAGTAAGCATGAAAGAGCTAAATTAGATATGTTCTTTCTCTACATATGTTGATAAAACACTTAAAACACTTACCTAAATTTCCATTTTTACAAAATACGACGGTAAGAAAAAAGAAATTGACAGAATTAGTTTAGTTCCAATTGAAAATTCTTAATTCATCAGTCATTCTAGATAAGACTAACTAAGAGTGATACTAACTAAGAGTGACATAGGTAGAAAAAAACTGATTTACCCGCTGTGACATTGACCGATCCTATGATTCGGAATCAACGGATTCATTGTGGAATTTTTGAGTTGTGATTAAAGTAATAGTAAAAATAAGTTAAGTAAAAGTATATATAAATATAAATGAAATATTAAATTATTAAATATATTAAATTATTAAATATAGTAAAAGTGTAAAAGTAATAGTAAATAGTAATAAGAACTGTGCCTTCATTCAAGACTGAAATTAATTCTATTTTCTTTCTTATTTAAATTTAAATAAAAATAGAAGTGTATAAGTAATTCTTAATAAAAGAATTGGAAAATTCAATTTTGATCATTTCCTTTGTTTTTCAATAGGATCTAATCCATT